GCAGACGAAAGCAAAGAGGTACTCTTTTTTTATTATTTATTTAATTTTAATTTATATATTTATTATTACTTTCTATTTACTATTTATTAATTCTATAATTTTTTTATATAAGAAATTCATTGCTATATAATTTATAGTTTATATAATATATAATATTCTTGGGGCATTAGGTGGTTATATATCTAAATTTATATTCATTGGAATAGTGGAGTTGAGATATCGCTTTCGAGCCCTTACTTTACCTAAATGAAATCACTGATTTTTATTTTCTATATTTTTTTCTATTTTTCTATGTCTCTATAATTAGATATCTATATAATAATTATATACTGAATAATAAAGAGGTAGAAAGAGAGGGCCCTTTTGCAAGCCTTACTGTTTTTGTGTAATATAATCTAGTAATTATCCTTTTTCTTTCAATTTGGGGAGATGGCTGAGTGGACTAAAGCGTCGGATTGCTAATCCGTTGTACGGGTTTTTCGTACCGAGGGTTCGAATCCCTCTCTTTCCGCTTTAGTCAATGACTTGGTATTTTTTCTTTATCTTTCAATTTCTCTTTCAACGAGTCTTTTTTTTTATTTCATTTTAATTAATAGTTAAAAATGTGGAATAAATAAAATCCTAAGAACATTTTAAAATCAAGCAAGGAAAACAGAAACTTTATTGTTATTTTTTATTCTTCACTCTTCACGTCCAGGATTCCGTCCTGGATCATTAGATAGGAATCCGAAGATAAAGAGAGAAACAAAGAATACCACTACTGTGTAAACAAATAGTTTAAGAGTAAGCATTACACAATCTCCAAGATCATTTTTTTTGGAAAAAAAGATAATAGATTCTCCATTTTTATACCACATACCTTATTTTGACACCACGAAATTATTTTTCTAAATCTATAGAAATAAAAAAGAATTTTCAGAAATTCATTTGTAATAAGAGTCAAGTCTTTCATTACCAAAAGCTTTTTCATACCCGCAATTAGATATTGCGGAGGAATCCACTAGGTTCTTTCACTGTAAAAAAGGGTCCGAATGAGGAACTGGGGGGAGCCCAGACTTATTGTGGCGATCCAAGAATTTGATTATTTGAATCGAAGGGTTATACTATAAGACTTATCTGATCTTATGAATTGTTAGAATTTTTTTTTAAGAATAAATCATGAATTTTTCTAGGACCGTATTAAAGATCTCATCGAAAACTTACAGCAGCTTGCCAAACAAAAGCTAAGAGAAAAAAGAGCAAAGGTATTACTGGCATAAAATCTACGATTGGATTCAAAAAAGCATAAGCCTCGGGCAATTTTGAGAAGAAAAAACTACTTGAAGAAAGAGCAGAATTAAGACAAATACAGATCAAACTAAAGATATTAAGCATAACAAACATTTTTTTCTTTGTTCTTGAAGATAATTGTATTTATTTTGATTGAGTTATTAATATGATGAGTTCTTAATATGAGTTATTATAATCTTATTTTTTTTTTTGAATTAACCCAATCAAAAATCCTTCAATTCTCAAATCAAAAGAGAATAGACAAAACCATACTTTCATACAATATCTTAATTGAATTGTATGTAATGATCAATAAATGTCGTTTAATTCTCTATCTAAATGTCTCAAAATCCTAGCAACACTCTAATCTATTCTATATAGATTTGGACTAGAATTGACGAAGAACTACTATCAATATTAGTCTTTATTAATGTCGAATAGAAATCAAAAATGGGGCGTGGCCAAGTGGTAAGGCAACGGGTTTTGGTCCCGGTATTCGGAGGTTCGAATCCTTCCGTCCCAGAGCATACCTATTATATTATATATATCATATCAGAATATAGATTTTCTATTTTATATCAGAATAAAAGAAAGATTGCCCTTTTTAAAACAACCTTATTTTTTTTTTAAGAGTAGAATAAGATTGGTTATAATCTGATTTTGCTTTCCTATAATGATTGATTCTTATATGAATTATATCTTTTTCAAAAATAAAAAATCGAATCGTGTTCAAATAACACACAGATGGAATTGAATCTATTTGTATACAGGTAAGAGGTAAGATGGGAGCATAGATTAAATCATATTTCTATTTAATAAGTTAGTTCTTCATAAAATAAAAATACGAGCCATGATTTAATCTGTACTTGTTTTAATTTACATTTATACAAAATAGTAATAATCTGGAACACTCTAATAGGATTCTTTTTTTATTTAGGATTCATCATCTTCATAGAATTGACGCAGTAGATAGGAGTTAAACGTCAATGTAAAATACCAATTTCAATATATGCGGCTGTCTGAATTTCATTAAAAAAAAATCAAGTTACATACGTAACATATGTCTTTTCTTTGAACCCCGTTTTTAAGTATTTTGTGTTTTCTTTTATGAAAAATTGTAAATATATGATATGTACCAATTGAGACAAAGTGTATTCATACATCTTAGTCGCTTTTCCTTAGGAAATAATTGCAGCCGGATTATTGACTCCAAGTCAAATAAACTACGCAGAAAGGGAGCGAAGGCTTATATATATATGTATTGTTATCGTTCTATTTCTTCTATTTCATTGATTCATTGAAAACTTTATTTTATTTCAATTGAGTTTTGTGACAATAGATTTGTTATCCCTAAATTTTAAATATTTAACTTTACCCTTTAACATAGAATGTTTCTAATTACTTTCAAAGATATTTGTTTAGTCTACCTGATAGGTATGGGGATCATCTTTTAATTATGATTTATCAAAAAGAATAACAACCCAAAGCCTCTATTCTATCAGTCTTTATCCACCACCTCGTGAAAAACAAAAAGAATTTACATTTTTTTTTTATGGTTTAATCCGAATATGAATTTTTCTCTATTATTATCAAAATTATTATCAAAATGCGATTTTTACTTTAAAGCCTTATTCCAATAATGTAATGATAGTGAAATAGGAAATTTTTCAATCAATTAAATATTTTTAATAATGTCTTATGAGTCCTTGGTACTCGAAGAAGTGTGAAATTGGTGAATCTATTTTAGCAAGTCACCTCAAGATGCAGATTAAAAAAAAACTTATTTGTGTTATTTATTAGTTCAATTTTTTTATATTCTAATATTTATATTTAGATTATAATTCTAAAGAAAAAATAAAATAATATATTAAAAAAATATTTATTATATATATTATATTATATGGGGTTAAATTTAATTCGTGCTGATACTTCTTGAGAAATTACCCATTCATAAAAGTATGGATTACTATGTACCGAACGAACCAATGATTATTCATGAGTCCATAATGGAATCAATTACATACTGTTTACAGCAACCTACTAGGAAATGTTATGGTAAAACTTCGTTTAAAACGATGTGGTAAAAAGCAACGTGCGACTTGAGGGATATGGTCGTCTGTGGATTCTTATATCCATCAGTTTCTTTTTATATTAATTAGATAGGAATGAGGGTGCTCTTGGCTCGACATCGTTTGTTCTGTTTCACTAGAACCCTCCTTTTTGAGGTCGGGGGTTGGGATGTAAATAGTACATGATCTTAATGGAGCTCGAGTAAAAAAAAGTATTGATTCATTTTTTAAGGGAACGGATCTAGGGTTAGTGTTAATTAATAAGTTGAAACAGCTTCGTAAGTATATTTTCCATATAAAAATCGAAAGGATCCAATTTTCAAATTTAAATTTATAAGTAAAACCTCTTGGAATTGGTAAAACTCTTTCGATTAAAAGTGTATCGCGCAGGAATCAAATCGACCATTTGTATAATTTTTTGATAAAAAGAAATCACAAAAAGGGTATGTTGCTGACGTTTTTTGAAACGATTAAAAATCACCGAAGTAATGTCTAAACCCAATGATTCAAAGAAACGATAAAGAATCCTGGAACAAGGAAATACCACTTTCAGTTGTCTCAATAAATAGATTATAATTAAGAATCAAAATAGATTCTAAAGACAAAAAAGGTGCGTGGTTAGAGATCGCTCAATAAACGAAATACCGAAAGTAAAGGGGTTCCCTGGGTTATTAGCGAGTTATCCAACTTGAGTTATGAGGATGCGAATACAAATGATTTTATTTTATTTTTCGGATAAGAATAAGGAATAATAAAAAGTACTTAACTCATATTTAATTGATTTGATTATTTTATGGATCCATTTGACATTACTGATTAAAAATTTCAAATTCGATCCATAGACATAATTTCGAATTTTCTTGAGCCGTATGAGGAGAAAACCTCTTATACGTTTCTAGGGGGGGTATTTTTCATCTACATCTATCCCAATGGGTGGTTTATCGAATCGTTGCAATCGATGCTCGATGCCGAAGAGAAGGAAGAGCTCTTCGGAAAGTGGGCTTTTATGATCCGCTAAAGAATCAAACCTATTTAAATGTTCCTGCTATTCTATATTTCCTTGAAAGGGGCGCTCAACCTACGGGAACTGTTCATGATATTTCGAAGAAGGCGGGAGTTTTTATGGAACTTTCCCTTAATCAACAGATTAAATTCAATTAATGAATAGAACAAAAGAGGGGTGGCGGTAGTATATAAAAGGTTATACAAAGTTATATAAGCCCCCTCTTTTGTTCTATTCATACCTATTTATTATTACTACCAAAAAATGTCTACTACTAAAAAATGTAGTCTTCTATAACGACAAAAATTTATTTTTATTTTAGTGATAGCAATTCATTTAATTTAAGACAGATGAAAAAAGATCAAATGAATAACCGAAGTAGTTGGATTTCTAAATCCAAAATATTTACATTATTGCTAATTCAATACTAGTTGGTTTTTAGTTGAAACTTTCACTTTTTTTATGTTATGAACAAATAAATAAAAAAAAAAACAAATGGGATTTAAGATTTCTTTTTTTTTTTACTTATATGGATTAAGTAAACCCAAGCATTGCGATACTTTGCTACGAATATTGATTCTTACGCTTACATCCTTTTGTATCCATGTTTATTATCCATATATAGTTAGTGCCAATTCAATACAAGTCATTAGTTTTTTCTTTATTTGTATAATTTATATTTTATTATATTAATTCAATATTTCATTTTTTTTTTTTATTTTAATTTATGGTTCTCCACATTGTGTTCTTTTCTTAAGATTTACATTCGTATTGACAACAGTGTATCAAACAAATATAATCCGATCATGAATAAATGTATCTATTTCCCTCTGTTCCATCTATGGACTTGGTTTTTTTATTTTACTTTATTTAAACGATGGATTCGTCGGATTTGCTGGGATACGAGAAGCCTTTATTTATTTATTATTTATTTATTTTATTGAAAAAAAAAAAAACGGATAAAATAATAATGGATAAGATACGAACTAAATCCGTGGTAGTACATCAATTTTGACTTAATCCATATTCTTATCTTAATCTAGATTCTTATTTTATAAGTCAGTGTATTTGCATCTAATATGTTCATTATTTTTTTTATGTTCAGAATCGATTAGCAATATTTTTGCTATTTTACTATTTTGATTTCGGTGTGCAATTAAATCTAATTTTTTATTCCGATTGGATCTACACATTTTTTTTTGGGGGGGGGGTTGCTAACTCAACGGTAGAGTACTCGGCTTTTAAGTGCGACTGGCAATTTTTACACATTTGTATGAAGCAACGTCTTCGTCGATACTATCTCTAGAGCTTGTAAGACCGCGACTGATCCTCAAAGGAATGAATGGAAAAAGCAGCATGTCGTATCAATGTGGAATTCTGAGAATATTTTATTCTTAGCGGATCGGTTCAAAACTTTGTTTAAATTCTTGACGAAAAAAAATAAAATGAAATTTTGGGTTAAGTGAATAAATGGATAGAGCCCTATGGCTCCAATTATAGGTAAACAAAAAAAAAAGAAACGAGCTTCTGTTCTTAATTTGAACGATTACCCGATCTAATTAAACGTTAAAAATAGATTAGTACTTGATGCGGGAAATGCTTTTCCCATAAGTGGATCAGCGATTTCTTTTTAAATCCTAATTATTAGTAGCTATTCTCCATTAGAGTGTGGGGGTAAATGTGTAGAAAAAGCAGTCTATTGATAAAGATCAAAATCCCTTTTTTCCAAAATCAAAAGAGCGATTGGGTTGAACAAATAAAGGATTTCTAACCATCTTGTTATCCTCGAATGAACATAAACCAATTAAATTAGATGGAAAAGGAGAAGCTAAAGAGTCCGTCGATCAGTCTTATCTGGTTCCGGGGTATATATCTATTTATTTCTTACTATAATATCCTGTTTTGACTGTATCGTACTATGTGTCATTTAATAACCCAAAAGAAATCCCTTATCCCCATCTAATTTAAAATGGAGGAATTTCAAGGATATTTAGAACTCGATATATTTCGGCAACACGATTTCCTATACCCACTTATCTTTCGGGAATATAGTTATGCACTTGCTCATGGTCATGGTTTAAATAGATACATGTTGTTGGAAAATATAGGTTATGATAATAAATCTAGTTTACTGATTGTAAAACGCTTAATTACTACAATGTATCAACAGAATTATTTGATAATTTCTGCTAATGATTCTAAACAAAATCCATTTTTTGGGTACAACAAGAATTTGCATTCTAAAATTCTATCAGAAGGATTTGCAATCATTGTGGAAATTCCATTTTATCTACGATTAATATCTTCTTTAGAAGGGGCAGAAATCGTAAGATTTTACAATTTACGATCCATTCATTCAATATTTCCCTTTTTAGAGGAAAAGTTCCCACATTTAAATTATTCGGCGGATATACTAATACCCTACCCTGCCCATCTGGAAATATTGGTTCAAACCCTTCGTTACCGGGTGAAAGATGCTTCTTATTTGCATTTATTGCGGTTCTTTCTTCATGAGTATTCTAATTGTAACAGTCTTATTATTACAAATAAATCTATTTCCATTTTTTCAAAAAGTAATCCGAGATTCTTTTTATTCCTATATAATTCTTATATATGTGAATACGAATCCATCTTCCTTTTTCTCCGTAACCAATCTTCTCATTTACGATTAACATCTTCTGGAGTCCTTTTTGAACGACTCTGTTTATATAGAAAAATAGAACATTTTGCCGAAGTCTTTGCTAATGATTTTCCGGTCATCCCATGCTTTCTCAAGGATCCTTTCATGCATTATGTTAGATATCAAGGAAAATCAATTCTGGCTTCCAAAGACACACCTCTTCTAATGAATAAATGGAAATCTTACCTTGTCAATTTATGGCAATGTCATTTTGATGTATGGTCTCACGCGGCAAGTATCCGTATAAACCAATTATCCAAGCATTCCCTCGATTTTTTGAGTTACTTTTCAAGTGTTCGACGAAATCCTGCAGTGGTGCGGAATCAAATGCTAGAAAATTCATTTCTACTAAAAAATGCTCCCAATAAACTCGATACAATAGTTCCAATTATTCCTCTGATTGGATCATTGGCTAAAGCGAAATTTTGTAACGCAGTAGGGCATCCAATTAGTAAGCTGACTCGGGCCGATTTATCGGA